TCAAATTATTTCTTTTCTATATTTCTTTTATAATAAAATAAAAAAAATTCTTTTATAATTAATAAAGAAAGAAATTTATGAAATATTTAAATTAATTAATTTATGCGTGTTTTATTCAATTTTTTGAATTGATTTTTTTTACAGTAGCTAATGCTAGTCACAGAACTTAGTCAATGAGCTAGAATGGGTTATAAAGATATCTATAGAGAGATATATATAGATATATCTCTCTATAGATATCTTTTTTTAGAAAAAAAAAAGAAAATACACAAATAAGACGTATCATTTTATGTATAGTAGTGGAGAATTATGGGACAAAAAATAAATCCGCTTGGTTTCAGACTTGGTACAACTCAAAGTCATGATTCTATTTGGTTTGCACAACCAACAAATTATTCCGAGAATATACAAGAAGATAAAAAAATACGAGATTGTATCAAAAATTATATACAAAAAAATATACGAGTATCCTCTGGTGTTGAGGGAATTGGACAGATAAAGATTCAAAAAAGAATCGATCTTATTCAAGTCATAATATATATGGGATTTCCAAAGTTATTAATAGAAGGTAAGCCTCAAAAAATAGAAGAATTACAGACGAGTATGCAAAAAAAACTGAATTGTGTGAATCGAAAACTAAACATTGCTATTGTAAAAATTGCAAATGCTTATAAACACCCTAATATTATTGCAGAATTTATAGCAGGACAATTAAAGAATAGAGTTTCGTTTCGTAAAGCAATGAAAAAAGCTATAGAATTAACTGAACAAGCGGGTACAAAAGGAGTTCAGGTACAAATTGCAGGACGTATCGACGGAAAAGAAATTGCACGTGTTGAATGGATCAGAGAAGGTAGAGTTCCTCTACAAACCATTCGAGCTAAAATTGATTATTGTTGCTATACAGTTAGAACTATTTATGGGGTTTTAGGGATCAAAGTTTGGATATTTTCTAAATAAAGAAAAATATGTTATTTTTTATCTTAAATGTCCTATATTTTTTTATAGAAAACAAAAATTGAAAAATTACTTGATTTTTATTTCCCAAAAATTATTAATTTTATAAGATTGAATCGACTAAAAAATGAAATGAATCATTTCATATTGATAGTATTGCTATGCTTAGTGTGCGACTCGTTAGTTTTTTAGAACGGTTCGAATTTAACAAAAAAATAAACCAGTTCATAGTATAAATTAATTAAAAAAGAACTAATAACCAACGCATCGCTTCGGATTATCTAGATCTAAAGAACTAGTCAAAACAAAAAAATCTAAAAAAATATATATATATTATAGCAACTGAACTATTGTGAAGCATAAAAGAAAAAAATCTTCTTTAGTTGTAAAGCAATAAAAATATACAGATAAACGAAAAGGTGAAAGAAAGAGAGAAAAATATATCAATGCTATAGAATTCTAATATGTAAAGGTCTATGAGTCATCTCATAAAAGGTAGTGGTAATAAAGCATCAATCTAAATTAATTCATATATATATGAATTAATTTATAACGTAAACAAATTAAGAGCTCTGAATCAATAAAAACTGAGAATATTGATTCACGAAAAAACAAATAAATATTCTAAAAAAAGATTATTAATTTTTAGATATGAGAAAGGCTCCATTGTAGAATTCAGACCTAACCATTAATCGAGAAGTGGTGGGAACGACGAAACCTGCAAATACTTAAGATTTTCTTAAAAACAAATCTTAATGATTCGTTAGGTGGGATGGCGGAAGAAACCAAAAAGCAATCCATTTTTTAGGAGTTGTGCCTTACATTACATCTGAATTTGATAAGAAAAGAGTAAATATTAAAAAGAGTAAATATTCGCCCGCGAGAATTTTGATTTTATTGAATTTTTTTTTCTATTTTTGCCAATTCTATTTCTTTTTTCTAATAATCAAAAATATTCTAATAACTAATAATAAAAAGGAAAATCAAGATTCATTAAAACATTATTATTATTATTTTAAAATAACAAATAATAGAACACAACAACATTCTTTAGTTCTATACGGATAACCAAAATTGTTTCGTTTATAAGAATATTCAATTCTATATCAAAGCAAGATATAAAAATTTTGAACAGATTCTATGAAATCTCAAAAATCCCGCTATTCCATTATTCATTAAACATCTGAATATTAGTGCATATTATTTTATCGATTAGATTAAATCGATTATATATTTATATATATATATCTATTTGAATTACTTCATTCGCGAGGAGCCGTATGAGGTGAAAATCTCATGTACGGTTCTGTAATAAAGATGGAATTGAGAAATAACCATCAATTATAACCCCCAAAGAACCAGATTTCGTAAACAACATAGAGGAAGAATGAAGGGAGTATCCTATCGAGGGAATCATATTTGCTTCGGAAGATATGCTCTTCAGGCACTTGAGCCAGCTTGGATAACATCTAGACAAATAGAAGCGGGGCGGCGAGCAATGTCACGAAATGTTCGCCGCGGTGGACAAATATGGGTACGCATATTTCCGGACAAACCGGTTACAGTAAGACCTACTGAAACACGTATGGGTTCAGGAAAAGGATCTCCCGAATATTGGGTAGCTGTCGTTAAACCCGGGAAAATACTTTATGAAATGGGTGGGGTACCAGAAAATATAGCAAGAAAGGCTATTTCAATAGCATCATCAAAAATGCCTATACGAACTCAATTCATTATTTCTGGGTAATAAATTAGAACCAAAGGAAAGAGGTCTTTAGGACGAAAACTAAAAATGCAATTGTAGGTTCCTTTTTTTGAACACAAAATATTTTTACTTCAATTTTTGGACTGAAAGAATAAAAAAATGATATGATTCAACCTCAAACTCATTTGAATGTAGCGGATAACAGCGGAGCACGCGAACTGATGTGTATTCGAATCCTAGGAGCTAGTAATCGACGATATGCTTATATTGGTGACATTGTTGTTGCGGTAATCAAACAAGCAGTACCAAATACGAACTTAGAAAGATCAGAAGTGATCAGAGCTGTAATTGTACGTACTTGTAAAGAACTCAAACGTAGCAACGGTATAATAATTCAGTATGATGATAATGCTGCAGTTGTCATTGATCAAGAAGGAAATCCAAAAGGAACTCGAATATTTTGTGCAATCGCCCGGGAATTGAGACAGTTAAATTTCACTAAAATAGTTTCATTAGCACCCGAGGTATTATAAGACGAAACCGTGCTATGGATACATTCTTTTTTTGTGAAATAGATTCATTAATCTATGTTACCTCACATATATCCCTTTTGTAGTAATTATTATAAGTATTCGAAGTAGCAATTATTATTTATTTCAGATTAATACTTGATAACCTAAACAATATATCTCTATATAGATATATATATAATAGAAAGTAAAAAAAAAGAAAATAATAAATAGAAAAAGGAGCATGTTGATTATAAAGGGCAACTATCATTTTCGTTTACCATGGGTAAGGACACCATCGCTGACATAATAACCTATATAAGAAATGCTGACATGAATAAAAAAGGAATGGTTCAAATACCATTTACTAACATAACAGAAAACACTGTAAAAATACTTTTACGAGAGGGTTTTGTTGAAAACGTCAGAAAACATAGAGAAAAGGACAAATATTTTTTAGTTTTAACGCTACGGTATAGAAGAAATAGAAAAGGATCATATAAAAGTTTTTTAAATTTAAAACGGATCAGTACACCCGGCCTACGAATATATTCGAATTATCAACGAATCCCTAGAATTTTAGGGGGCATGGGGATTGTAATTCTTTCAACTTCTAGAGGTATAATGACAGATCGAGAGGCTCGATTAGAAAAAATCGGCGGAGAAGTTTTATGTTATATATGGTAATCTTTCTAACACCCGAATTATATGATAAACTTCTATCCGGTAAAAAAAAAAAAAGAAAAAGAAACCGCAAGTTTTTAATAGAACTTCCCCCCCCCCCCTTATGTATATTTGTGAATGTGATAAGGAATTTAATTGAAATTAAAAAAAAGGGGGGGGGGATTCACGAAGATTGAATTCCTAAATGAATAACTTACCCGTGAATCATTTCCCCTGGGTATGTTTCAGGTTCCCTTATATAATTAATGCAAATTGAATTTGGATTATAGGCTATGTTTCCAAAAAGATTCAACATACTTTTTATAGGTATACGATAAGGAAAGAAAAAAAGTATAAGTCATTCAATTTAATTAGGGTATTTTTCAACCTCAACATTATTTTTATGGGAAAGGCCACAATTAGAAGTTCAAAACGTAAGGAAACCTTATTTTCTTCCAATAAAGAAATTTTGAATTAACTTATTAAGTTAAGGAATGGCAAATATGAAAATAAGGGCCTCCGTTCGTAAAATTTGTGAAAAATGTCGATTGATTCGAAGACGCGGGCGAATTATAGTAATTTGTTCCAATCCAAGACATAAACAAAGACAAGGATAATATTTTAACAAACGGAAGCTTTCGAAAAAAAATAGAATATATCAATTTCTATTTTCTCTTATTATTATATATTATATATAGTATTCTATCAAATTTCTAAATTGATATATATTATATATATAGTATTCTATCAAATATCAAATTTTTATAAGAAAAATGATTAATATTTCAAATTTGAAATTTTATTTCAAAAATTTTATTTTATATTAATCGAAATAGAATATAATTAATATAGAAAAATCGAATATTAATTCTAGTTAGAAAATAATTAATAAAGGATCCCCTTTTTTTGACACGAAATGGATATATCCATACCATATATCTTGGACTTATTTTTATGAAATTAATAATTAAATATGGCAAAACCTATATCTAAAACAGGTTCGCGTAAAAATGTACGTATTGGTTCGCGTAAGCATACTCGTAAAATACCAAAGGGAGTTATTCATGTTCAAGCTAGTTTCAACAATACTATTGTGACTGTTACAGATGTACGAGGTCGGGTGATTTCTTGGTCCTCCGCCGGGACTTGTGGATTCAAGGGTACAC